CCATAGATCAAGCCAAGGGTCACAACTCCTTCTACCCATCCTGTATATTGTCCTTTTCGTTCCGTGTTGCAATATAAACGTATTATAACAAAAATGAATTCTTCCGAGGAGGAAACAAATATTTTTCTTTCCGATGATAATTTGTACATGACATGGGAGAAACCCCTCTTTATAATTGAAGAAAAGGTTCCATCATATTCCTATTTCATATATAGTGAAGTAATACCCCGGGTTCCCGCAAAAGAGAATAATTTCTTTCAATATGAACTCGTTATTAGTTAATGATTCTAGTAATTTGCTCTATATGCTTATTCCGATAGGAAATGAAATAGGAAAATGATTATTCATCGAATGACTATTCATCTATTGTATTTTCAAACAGGAGGCAGGAATATTCTATGGAAAAATGGTGGTTCAATTCGATGTTGTCTAACGAGGAGTTAGAACACAAGTGTGGGTTAAGTAAATCAGCGGACAGTCTTGGTCCTATTGGAAATGCCAGTGGAAGTGAAACCCCCATTATAAATGGTATAGATAAAAACATTCATAGTTGGAGTGATAATGGCAGTTATAGTTGTAGTAATGTTGATCATTTATTCGGTGTCAGGGACATTTGGAGTTTCATCTCTGATGACACTTTTTTGGTTAGGGATAGTAATGGTGACAGTTATTCCGTATATTTTGATATTGAAAATCAGATTTTTGAGATTCACAATGATAGTGACTTTCTGAGTGAACTAGAAAGTGCTTTTTCTAGTTATCTGAATAGTGGGCCTAAGAGTTACAATCGCAACTATGATCGTTACATGTATGATACTCAATATAGTTGGAATAATCACATTAATAGTTGCATTGATAGTTATCTTCATTCTGAAATCAGTATTGATAGTGACATTTATAGTGACATTTGTAGTGAGAGTTTAAGTGGTAGTGACAGTGAGAGTTCGAGTATAAGAACTAGCATTAATGGCAGTGATTTCGATATAAATACAAAATATGGACGTTTGTGGGTTCAATGCGAAAATTGTTATGGATTGAATTATCAGAAATTTTTTAGGTCAAAAATGAATATTTGTGAACGATGTGGATATTATTTGAAAATGAGTAGTTCAGATAGAATCGAACTTTCGATTGATCCGGGCACTTGGGATCCTATGGATGAAGACATGATCTCTATGGACCCTATTGAATTTCATTCTGAGGAGGAACCTTATAGAGATCGTATCGATTTTTTTCAAAGAACGACAGGTTTAACTGAGGCTGTTCAAACAGGCATAGGCCAACTAAATGGTATTCCAATAGCCATTGGGGTTATGGATTTTCAGTTCATGGGAGGTAGTATGGGATCCGTAGTAGGTGAGAAAATCACCCGTTTGATCGAGTGTGCTACTAATAGATCTCTCCCAGTTATTATAGTGTGTGCTTCTGGAGGAGCACGCATGCAAGAAGGAAGTTTGAGCTTGATGCAAATGGCTAAAATATCTTCCGCTTTATATAATTATCAATCAAATAAAAAGTTATTCTATGTATCAATCCTTACCTCTCCTACAACCGGTGGAGTGACAGCCAGCTTTGGTATGTTGGGAGATATAATTATTGCCGAACCCAATGCCTACATTGCATTTGCGGGTAAAAGAGTAATTGAACAAACATTGAAGAAGACAATACCCGAGGGTTCACAAGCGGCTGAGTATTTATTCCATAAGGGCTTATTCGATCTAATCGTACCACGTAATCCTTTAAAAGGTGTTCCAAGTGAGTTATTTCAGCTCCACGGGTTCTTTCCCTTGAATCAAATAAACAAATACAAATAAAAGTAGAGCGCTAGGTTCAGTTATTTGTAGCGAACAAGTATTTAGTTCATCGGAATCGAAATAACAAGAATGGGGGTTTCTTTTCTCACATAAGTTCTAATTGTAGTAAGAATCAGAAGTTTCAGATTCAGATAATGACTTTTTTTTTTTCCTCCAGATCTTTTTTTTATCCTACCTCGCTCTATTCCTGATTCCTAATCAGGAACCCTCTATCAACAGGATAAAATAGTGGATTCTTCGTTCCGTGTAATTAAGGAAATCAAAAATCATTTTGTGTTCTCTTCGTACGTATCAGATGTTCTAATTATTCTAATTAATAGATAGAAGTCTTGCATATTTCTATACCTCCTGGGAGCCCTCTATTTTTCACTATGAATCCTTGTTGGATCGAATTCTAACGAATTTTTCAGGAACTCGTAAGAAATTCCTTTCTTAGAAGATAGGGGCGGGGGAACAAGAATAATAATAATAAAGTAGATTCTCATACATATATTTCGTGGAGAAAGATGAATAGGTACACTCATTTCGTTCTAAATTCCTTGCACTTATAATATACTTATAATACTTATAATAGATATACTTATGATAGATATCTTTATAACAGGTACAAATATTAAATCGAGGCACCCATTCTATGACAGATCTTAATTTACCCTCTATTTTTGTGCCTTTAGTAGGCCTATTATTTCCGGCAATTGCAATGGCTTCTTTATCTCTTCATGTTCAAAAAAACAAGATTGTCTAGACTGATGGGACCCAATCTCATCAATTTCTTTCAACCCTTGGATCGTAATACAGATATCTATTTAGTGGAAATAGTACGACATACGACATATGGCTGCCTCCAAACACAAATGAAGGGGCTGTTATGCATGTGGATACAAGAAATATGGATAAATGCATGTGTATGCGGATATAGCTGTTTTAAAATGGATCGAAACATAGTGGGATCATATGAAGGGGATCTTTTTTATTTTATAAAAATAACCAATTTGATGAATTACTCCTGATGGTTCACAGTGCTAGTTGATGAGAGTTACTTTGGGAGCAAGAACAAAAAAAATAAAATTGATTGGGGTTATTCTCTCAATTCCAATAGAATGCAACTGGATCTAGTATGAACTGGCGATCAGAACGTATATGGATAGAACTTATAACGGGTTCTCGAAAAACAAGTAATTTCTGCTGGGCATGTATCCTTTTTTTAGGGTCAATAGGCTTCTTATTGGTTGGAATCTCCAGTTATCTTGGTCGGAATCTGATATCCTTATTCCCGTCTCAGCAAATCCTTTTTTTTCCACAAGGTATCGTGATGTGTTTCTATGGTATCGCAGGTCTGTTCATTAGCTCCTATTTGTGGTGCACAATTTCGTGGAATGTAGGTAGTGGTTATGACAGATTCGATAGAAAAGAAGGAATAGTGTGCATTTTTCGTTGGGGGTTTCCTGGAATAAATCGCCGCATCTTCCTTCGATTCCGTATGAGAGATATCCGGTCGATCAGAATGAAAGTGAAAGAGGGTCTTTATCCTCGCCGTGTCCTTTATATGGAAATCAGAGGTCGGGGAGACATTCCCTTGACTCGTACTGATGAGAATTTAAGTCCACTAGAAATTGAACAAAAAGCTGCTGAATGGGCCTATTTCTTGCGCGTACCAATTGAAGTATTTTGAAATGAACCGAGCGAGGAATGAATGCTTTCTCAGCATGAGGGAGGGAACGGGAACCCTGTAATCCTCTTTTTCATAAAATTTGGAAGAGAATTGATATTCATCTTTTTTCCTTTCCGAGCGCTCGCTCAAGCAAAACTTGTTAGATTCTATTTCCCCCATTCCATTGGTAATACTGCTGTGACCCAAAGAATAGAGCGTGTGGACGTATACGGAACAACCATAATAAGAAATAAGAAGCCATTTTTGTCCACTTTTCATGCGTATGGAACTCAACTCAATTCTTTCATATTCGTAACAAGTCTAATAAGTATGTATTCATCACATATATCAGAACATTTCAGAGTAAATAATTCCTATTTTGAGGCCCAATATTTCGAATGGATACGTTAGATACAGATGGATCATATCTTGTCAATTCTCTCTCTTTTGTGAATCGATCTTTCTTTTTATCCTTTTCTTTGTTCCTTGATGACTAAATGATTGGATCTCTCATAACCATCCAATTGATTTCCCGTTTCGCCAGCTTCATCATCCGTATTTTTCAGAGATACCCCCTCTCCTGGGCTGTGGATAATCAGTGAAACATTTTGAAATAATTGATTGATTCAAGGGGGGCTCTTCCGTCTCGAAATCCGAATAATATTCATGTTTGTTACTTCAAGTGGTTCTTTCGGGCATTCTTCGAAAGCAACAAATGAAGATGTAATTGGTCTGAATTTGACCAATTGAGATATCTGGAAACAATATTTTATTATCTCTTCATTCGAAATGGACCCTTATTCTATATTCTTTCTAGAGCTAAGGACTAAACAATTACACAATACCTTGTTATAGAACTTGTGCTTCATAGAAATATCAGACAGAGTCAACGAATCAACCAGGTTCATTAACAATTCACAGATTGAAAGTGCCAAAAAGGAAAGCATTGACTCCCTTCCCATATCTTGCATCTATAGTATTTCTGCCATGGGGGATCTCTCTCTCATTTAATAAAAGTCTTGAATCTTGGGTTATAAATTGGTGCAATACCAGGCAGTCCGAAACTTTTTTGAATGATATTCAAGAGAAGAAAGTTCTAGAAAGATTCATAGAATTAGAAGAACTGTTCCTGTTGGACGAAATGATAAAGGAGTATTCGGGGACACATATACAAAAGCTTCGTATAGGAATCTACAAAGAAACGATACAATTGGTCAGAATGCACAATCAGGATCATATCCATCTCATTTTGCATTTCTCAACAAATATAATCTGTTTCACTATTCTAAGTGCTTATTCTATTCTGGGTAATGAAGAACTTGTCATTCTTAATTCTTGGGTTCAGGAGTTCCTCTATAACTTAAGCGATACAATAAAAGCTTTTTCTATTCTTTTATTAACTGATTTGTGTATCGGATTCCACTCGCCCCATGGTTGGGAACTAATGATTGGTTTGGTCTACCAAAATTTTGGATTTGCTCATAATGAGCAAGTTATATCCGGTCTCGTTTCCACTTTTCCAGTCATTATAGATACAATTTTGAAATATTGGATCTTCCTTTTTTTAAATCGTGTATCTCCTTCACTTGTAGTGATTTATCATTCAATGAATGAATGAAGAACTCAATGTCACTTCATACATAAACAAATCATTCAAAGCCTTACCCATTTTTTATACTTCCACCCGTCCATTCTATATTCCAGTACAATGACAGAATCGTGGATAGGGAACTATACTAGCTACCCACCTAATTTATTGTAGAAATTTCCGAGATCAATGATTGGACCATGCAAAATAGAAACACCCTTTCTTGGGTAAAGAAACAGATGACTCGATCAATTTCTGTATTGATAATTTCTGTATTGATCATGATATATGTAATAACTCGGATATCCATTTCAAATGCATATCCCATTTTTGCGCAGCAGGGTTATGAAAATCCACGAGAAGCCACTGGGCGTATTGTATGTGCCAACTGCCATTTGGCTAATAAGCCCGTGGATATTGAGGTTCCACAAGCTGTGCTTCCCAATACTGTATTTGAAGCAGTTGTTAGAATCCCTTATGATATGCAACTGAAACAAGTTCTTGCTAATGGTAAGAGGGGGGGGTTGAATGTGGGAGCTGTTCTTATTTTACCCGAGGGATTCGAATTAGCCCCCCCTGATCGTATTTCTCCCGAGATGAAAGAAAAGATGGGTAATCTGTCTTTTCAGAATTATCGTCCCACTAAAAGAAATATTCTTGTGATAGGTCCTGTTCCTGGTCAGAAATATAGTGAAATCGTCTTCCCCATTCTTTCCCCAGACCCTGCTACGAAGAAAGAGGTTCACTTTTTAAAATATCCCATATATGTAGGTGGAAACAGGGGAAGGGGTCAGATTTATCCCGATGGGAGCAAGAGTAACAATACAGTATATAATGCTACAGGAGCAGGTCTAGTAAGCAAAATAGTACGTAAAGAAAAAGGGGGATATGAAATAACCATAGCGGATGCCTCGGATGGGCACCAAGCGGTTGATATTATACCTCCAGGACCAGAACTTCTTGTTTCAGAGGGCGAATACATCAAGCTTGATCAACCATTAACGAGTAATCCCAATGTGGGTGGATTTGGTCAGGGAGATGCAGAAATAGTACTTCAAGATCCATTACGTGTCCAAGGGCTTCTGTTCTTCTTGGCATCTGTTATTCTGGCACAAATCTTTTTGGTTCTGAAAAAGAAACAATTTGAAAAGGTTCAATTGGCCGAAATGAATTTCTAGATCCAGGGATTCCTCAACAGCAAGTTGGTAAAAAGATATGTTGTATGATCAAAAAAATCATGAAAAGCCTTTTGTTTGCTTTGTTTATACTGTTTTTCTTTTTCTGCGCGATGTCGGGAATTACTTGTATCCCATTACTAGTAATAGTATGTACATTCCGAAGAAGACAAAACGACTTTTTTTTTTCAAAAAAAAAAATGGGAGTGGCGTGACTATGCCGGGTCTCCTATTGCCTGCCAGATTGTAAATGCCATGGAATGCATCAATAGTTTCTATTCTAAATATTACTAATTCTAATTCTAATATAGTAATATATTAAAATAAATAATAAATAGGCATAAGTGGGAGGAGAATACAAGGGATAAATGAAAGGAACAAATAGTTCTAGGGGGATTACTCATCTTGTCTTCCTAATCTTCCACAAAAGAAAAGGAATCTTTCGCCCTTTTGTTGTGTCGAAATAATAATGATTCTTGTTCCCATTCGTAAAAGCAAAATATTCCTATTTTGCGGGTCTATCACAACTTCTTTGTTTGGATTCAGAAGAAGTAGTGGACAGAAAAAAAAGCGGGGGGGAGGTTAATTCATTGAGCAAATAGAATTTTTTCAATGAACTTATAAAAAAAAAGACTCATTCAAGCAAAAGAGTCTTAATGCTCCGGGTCAAAAAAGCAGAAATCTTGGATTTTTGCGCATATTAAAATCCTTATTTATTATCTCATCATAGTTCCAATTTGATTTTTTTTTTTATAGAGTAAGCTTCCATTAGTATAGAAATGATTTGCAGGGTGCCTCATCTGGAATAAATCCATATTGTGTCATCCAGAAAATCGATTGATTCCTTCTTTCTTCTTGCTTCGGAAGAGATACTATGAATCAATCACCGGATCCGATTCTTCAAAAACATCATCAGAAACAAAGGGATGGGGGGTTTAAAACATCGGAGCAAAGGATACATTTTGTCATTTCTACAAATATTATGTTATGATTATGTTCACTGGATGAACTTACAACTCATATGGAACGGGTCAAAGTATTGCTCGAAGAGTAAGAACTCAACAGGACCTTTCCCCTCTTTGTTTGTCTGATTTGAGGGGAAAGGTCCTGTTGAGTTCTTACTCTTTTATGTCTATAATCTGGTTCATCCGATTACTACAGGGATGAGCCCAACCCAGAATATGAGCCGTAGAAGAAAATGCCCATTGAACCGATCACAGGAATACCAGTTACAGTACCTATCAGCCAGAGAGGAATCCTTCCAGTAGTATCGGCCATTTATCCCACTTCCCTCCACATTTCATCAAGTGGTCATGCTAGAGACATAAACAGTCATGGATAGTTATGAGTATGATATCCTTCCGAATGGGATAAGAGAATTCCTACTATTTTATTTCTCTCAATTGAAGAAATAATTGGAAAATAAAACAGCAAGTACAAAAATCAGTAATAAACCCCAGTAGAGACTGGTACGATTCAATTCAACATTTTGTTCGTTCGGGTTTGATTGTGTCGTAGCTCTATAATTTTTTTTTTATTAGGTTTTAGGTTTATGGTTGTATGAACTGCATTGCTGATATTGACCCCAAAAAAAACACGGTAGGTACCGCTAGTCCGTGAACAGCCAACCATCTCACTGTAAAAATTGGATAGGTTCTATCTATGGTCATTGAGGCCTCCTAAAAGGATCTACTAAATTCATCAAGTTGTTCCAAAGGATCGAAACGGCCAGTTATTAATGGAATCCCCTGTCGGTTCTCCGTGAAATACTCGTTTGGCCGAGGGCTTCCAAACACATCGTAAGCTAAACCCGTGCTGACGAATAACCAACCTGCAATGAATAGGGAAGGTATAGTAATACTATGAATGACCCAGTATCGAATACTGGTAATAATATCAGCAAAAGAACGTTCTCCTGTGCTTCCAGACATGCCGAGCTCCACATATACAGTCAAAAGAGGGGGGATCGATTCCGTGAAAGATGGAGATCAGTAAATGGAAAACTACTGATATTTCATCCTTGTGAGATCGTCAATATTGTACCAAGGGTGCATTTAGAGTATACCGAATGAGTATAGCTATCCTTCCTCTGACACAGCAACGCAGTTTCAATCAGTATCGAAAAAAAAAAATGGTACATAATTCCTTTCTTGTTCTTTGTCTATGCACAACCACATGTCATTCAATAGAAAATTCCTAAAATTCTTGTTTGTAGTATAAGGTTTCCCATTACTGACTTCAGAATAGAAACTGAATGAAGATAAAGATCTTGATCAAATAAAGTGTAAAGTGCGAGTCGGTGGTTCTAATTATTCATGAAAGAAATTATCATATTATCACAATTGGATGCTAAATCTAAAAACCCCCCTTTCATGCCTTTCATGTTTGTAGAAAAGGTATTTTCATTCTAATCCTTTCATTTCAAGTAATTCGTTGGTTGTACAGGAGCAGATAGTATTCGATGAAGGAAATGGAACAAACAATAGTTGGAGCAATCAAGATTCGTGATGTAGGGAGCGCTGCATTAGGTCCAAAGGTTCCTTCTTGACCTATCTACAAGGATAGGACTCCATGATATGGAAAGACAAAATGTGGAACCTAGAAGGATAGTAGGAATTACTCGTTTTAGAATCGAGTTGGACCCGAAATAAGGTTTTTTTTTTCTTCGAGAGACCGTGGAATACTTTTTTTCTTTTCATTCGAGATATTATGTGCAATCAACCAACCTACTCTAATATTGAATCCAATGAGTTCAAGTCAAAGGTCTTATTGGGTCGTTCGTTCCAAATTCCAAAATGGATCCAATTGAAAAAGAAAAGAAATGATCACAATTGGAATGATTTTCCAATCCAATTCTTTTAGTCCATAGTTACTCAAAGAGTATTTCATTTGTAAATGAAGTCACATGATACAGCTCGTATTACTATTACTTTACTCATGAGTTGTTCACTGAATCTGTTGATTCGGAAGCCCGGGGCCGATAGATGTCACAAATGATGAATCCATTTTGTTTTTCTTCTCTCACTCTATCTTTGTTAGTGGCGTCTATAATGACTGATGAATCAAGAACTTTCAATTTCAATTGATTCTGTCAATTGGGACTTTTTCTTATCATCGTATCTCGCAAAACAAAAATGGAAACTTAGGAAAGTGCTTTATAAACATATGTATAAAAAGAACGTATCTCATTTAGCCCCTTCATGCCTACTATAACTAGTTATTTCGGTTTTCTACTAGCTGCTTCAACTATAACCCCAGCTCTATTGATTGGTCTGAGCAAGATACGACTTATTTGAAATGAATTTTATGAACAATTCATAAAAATGAAAATGCAGATTTGTGTGAAATCCCAGATATTCTATAGTTTCCTCCAGCATCAATTGCCAATTCTTGGTCATTGAGATTCATGGGTAATTCGGAGTAATATTTAGGAATAGATATTACTTCCCTTTTTCTCCCCTTTCAAACAAATCGAAATGATTGAAGTTTTTCTATTTGGAATCGTGTTAGGTTTAATTCCTATTACTTTGGCCGGATTATTTGTAACTGCATATTTACAATACAGGCGCGGTGATCAGTTGGACCTTTGATTGAGTAACATCTCTTTTTTTTTTGATTGACCTCCTCCTTGATCTGCAGGAGGTCCAATTTTGGTTGGAGTTCAAATTAAGTTATTTTCTTGTGATTCAACATAAGAAGAACAGAATCACGCTCTGTAGGATTTGAACCTACGACATTGGGTTTTGGAGACCCACGTTCTACCGAACTGAACTAAGAGCGCTTTCTTATAACAGAAGATACGGCTATGGCTATAAAGAAAAGGATTCTTTTTGTATCCCCAGTACATCTTGCATCCATATAGTATCATTACACTACAACTACAGATTCGATTATGTTCAATTTGAATCGATCTTAATGGATTCCTCGTTACTACCCATAGGAGAAGTAATAAATAGGGATGACAGGATTTGAACCCGTGACATTTTGTACCCAAAACAAACGCGCTACCAAACTGCGCTACATCCCTTTCTTTCACTTGTTGTACAGTGTCATTGTAGAGAATCCCTGTCTTGTTTTCCACATCATTATTTCCTCCATCTATATACAATTTCTCTTGTAATTTATTCTTTATTGGTCTCATAAAATAAAAGAATAAATATTTATAGGTAATGTTCGGGAAGAAGGGGGCATCTTTTTACGTTTTAGGGACAGGAAGATCTCATCTATCGGATCATTGTATATATCCATTTTAGTTATGGATTCCGCATACAAATCAAAGCGATCTTTAACCACACTTTAACCACATATGCATCTGATCATATACGTATTACAATAAAAATAAAATAAGGAGGATTTTCAATGCGAAATATAAAAACATATCTCTCCGTGGCACCTGTGCTAGCTACTCTATGGTTCGGGTCTTTAGCAGGTCTATTGATAGAGATCAATCGTTTATTCCCGGATGCGTTGGCATTCCCCTTTTTCTCATTCTAGTTATTGACGTGGAAAGAAATAAAGAAGATTAGAGATAGAATAAATTATATGTGACTAGTTCCTCCCCCCTTTTTCTTCGGTTGTTCAGGAAGAACAGGTAAAGAATAAGAGTCGCCTGAACCTCGGCTAAACTAGGGTTAAGGATAGAATGAATAGGGGGAGAATAGAAATATAAATGTGGATCTAGGGCAGGCTATTCGAGATCATACAAGATACTTAAATGAAATACTGGGATTAGGAATAATAATTGATAGTTAGAAATAATTGTATTACTTATTATTTTATTAATCTATTGATTGCAACGAAATCTTTCATATTATGAATCTCATTTCCAGTTAGCAACTTCTATTTACTTTTTATTTTTCGTTCCTTTCTTCTTCTTCGGTTCGTATCAAAAATAGAAGAGTTGAGTGAATTAAAAATCCAAAGGAGGTTTATGGCCGCGGGGAAAGATGTCAGAGTAACAGTTATTTTGGAGTGTACCAGTTGTGCCAAAAATGGTGCCAATAAGAAATCACCGGGCGTTTCCAGATATATTACTGAAAAGAATCGACACAATACGCCCGGCAGGTTGGAATTGATAAAATTCTGTCCCTATTGTTACAAGCATACAATTCATGGGGAGATAAAGAAATAGATGGAATGGGAAGGAATTACATATATATGAACAAGTCCAATCCGATTTTGTTTTGGGCGGATCTGAATGAATGGAGAAATAGGATTTTAGAGAGAAGGAATAAACCATGGATAAATCTAAGCGAACTTTTCGTAAATCCAAGCGATCTTTTCGTAGGCGTTTGCCCCCAATTGGATCGGGGGATCGAATTGATTATAGAAACATGAGTTTAATTAGTCGATTTATTAGTGAACAAGGAAAAATATTATCTAGACGAGTCAATAGATTGACCTTGAAACAACAACGATTAATTACTATTGCTATAAAACAAGCTCGTATTTTATCTTCGTTACCTTTTCTTAATAATGAGAAACAGTTTGAGAGAACCGAGTCGACCCCTAGAACTACAGGTACTAGAGCCAGAAAAAAAAAATAGGCCTACTTCTCAATTGAATCAGAACGAAAATTGGAACTGAGATGGATGCTCTGTTCGAAAAAGCCGGAGATTCCGATTTGACGTCGTAAGAAAAAAAAAAAAAAAAAAAACAAGAAATAATAGGGGAAGAAATCTTTCTTTATTGAAACGTGTTCGTTCATTCCTACTACTTATCATATAAATTTCGACTCTACCTTACTTTCCCGGAGGTCATTCTCCGGGGAATTCCGTTTAAATCATTCCGACGAACTCCTGCCAATCTCCTTATTTGCCGATCCGATCTCATTGGAAATCATGTAAAGACAATTCCCATTTGATATAGCTAGTTGTGCAGGTATTTTACGATTAAGAAGCAACTGCCCCTTGTACAGATCATGTATTAATCGACTATAGGATCCCCCATTCTCGCGAGTTACTGCGTTTATCCGAGTGATCCACAAACGACGAAAATCTCTCTTTTGTCTGCCTCTATCCCGATGAGCGGAAACCAAAGCTCTCATTTTCTGTTGAGTAGTAGTTCGAGTAAGTCTTGAATGAGCCCCCCGAAAGGTTGATGCAAATAAAAAAAAATTTGTTCGACGTCTTCGAGCTATATATCCGCGCCTAACTCTGATCATTTTATCCCATTTTACTTTGATGAATAACTAATTGATTTCTTTTCTTTCAGTCATTCTTTTCCCCTCTCCTGGTCTATTAATAACAAAACAGATTCTTCCGATGTATAAAATAAAAATTCCAATGGCTTTTGCTACTATGACCTTCCCAACCACGATTTGCTATTTCTTCCAGGCATTTCATCTCGAAATAAGAAATTGTACCGGTACTAGATACTAGGTATAAAATAAATAGTAAATGGGGAGTAAATGGATAAATAGTGGGTTCCATCGTTTCTATGGTTACTTCTTAAACGGTGAGGCCCTTTCTATACACCGGAGCCCCCTCCCTTATTTAATCAATGTTATTGTGAACTTGTACAGTTCACACTGTTTGGCTCTACCCATGAATTATCCAGATAATAGGTCTTTTCGCAATGAGATCTATCCATACAGTGACGGCATTTAATTATGAAGGTTGGCTAGGTAGCTGACCCTGTTAGTCCGTTCTTGCAAGAATAGGAGCATAATCTTTCTGCTTTTTGAATACTATTTCCCCCCGCTTAATGGATAACCATTTGCTACCAATGAGGAATTGCTTCTCATCTCAAATCGAGGCGATTGGATTTGCACCAATGGAAACCATAAATTCCATACACAATAGAGGTATATGATAGATTTTTTTTAGATAGTGAATGGAGTTATTCCATTCTATCCTATTCATTGGTACTGGAAAATTTGTCTATTTTGTCCAGCCCATGATCTGAACAGAACGAGTCGCACATACACCCTAGTACATGTTCCTCTACGCTGAGGACATCCTCGAAGAGCGGGGGATTTCGTGACATTTTTGATTGGCTGTCTTGTGTTTCTAATAAGTTGTTTAATAGTTGGCATTCTGAATCGTATACAGAATCGGCTGGTTTAGATCGATCCTAACCGAATGCTTATAAATGACTTCCGTTTAATATTTGACTTTGACCCGTGGAAGGAGATAAAATCTCGAATCACGGTTGATTCGAATTAGATTATGATTCGAAATGGAATTACTGATTTACGCGAAATCTCCGGTATTTTCGACCGCTACAAGATCAACAATACCGTGAGCTTGGGCTTCTGTTGCTGACATAAAAACATCCCTTTCCATGTCTTCGAATACAACCCATAAAGGGTTGCCGGTTCTTTGTGCATAAACTCTTGTGATGGTTTCGCGGAGTTTCAGTAGCTCCTCCGCTTCCAAGATAAATTCTCCTGTTTGCGCCTGATAAAAAGAACTAACAGGTTGGTGGATCATAACCCTGATGATATAACATAATGAACGGTTCCTCTATCTGGTATGATCGGGTGAAAAGGAAGGGATAAAGAATAAGAAGAAGAAAAAAAAAAAAGATAGAATCGAACAACCGTACAGGCATCTTTTGTGCATTGCATACGGCTCTGCAATGGAATTTATCCTTCCCCTTCCATCGAAGAAAGAGACAACTAGAATCTATCAGACTCGGAGCGTTGGATGATCCATTTACCACCCTTCCCCTCGGAGGATCCAAAAATACTATGATGGTTCTGTTGCTTTCTATATTTATCTCTTCTGTAATTCAGCAATCCCAAAGTTTCTTTCTGATCCGCTCAAATAAGAAAAAAAAAAAAAGATTTTTTTTTTTCATTTTCGCCCTCTCTTTCATCAATATCGGAAAGATACTTCTGGTGTGGAAGCAAAAAAAAAGGTTTGTGACGCTGAAATGGACCCCCGATACATAAGAACAAATCAGAAATAACCTTTGTTTCATACTACTATCTCGATACATAATTTCATTTATTAAAAAGCAAGAGGGGTTTGCTTATATCGAACTAGAAGTGCCATGCTATTATTACTTAATATTCCATATGGCGAAGGCATAGTCTTCTTTTTTCTCTCAAATCAAAAATCATTGGCGCCGAGCGTGAGGGAATGCTAGACGTTTGGTAATTTCTCCTCCGGCCAGGAGGAAAGATCCCATTGAGGCGGCTAATCCCATGCATATTGTATGTACGTCTGGTGGCACAAATTGCATAGTATCATAAATAGCTATTCCTGGTATTACCCATCCGCCGGGGGAGTTTATAAACAGATAGAGATCCCTGGTATCATCTTCTATACTGAGATATACCATGAGACCAACAAGTTGATTCGAGATTTCGCTATCAACCCCTTGGCCTAAAAAAAGTAATCTTTCTCGATGAAGTCGGTTGATTAGGACAAAATTGTATTCCTTAGGAACCGTACACGCACCTTTCGATGCATACGGTTCAATAAATTGCGAAAAAGAAAAGAATCAATGTGTCGATTCCAGCCCTTCCAGCCCTATTTCTTCTTTTCTTTTTTCATAGCAGGCTTTTTCCTGAGGAAGGGGTTTGTTTTTTCTTCCATTTTCCAAGAAACATGAGTTTTTGTTCGCCCCCCTATAAAACCTATAAAAAAAAAGAATTCACTAAACTTATTGAACTACCCTCTCATCCTCTCATTGATGTATTGTTTCATCGAGATCCAAACCACGATGTAATTTTCTTGTTCCTGAATGGGCCTCTTCAATTCTTTTAGGTTTATGCTCTACTCCGGGTAAAGATCCGCCCGAATTCTATTTGCACATATAGGACAAATGATCCCAGTACCACTTCTTTACGACTTTTCTTCTGCCCAATCTTCGATGTATTCATCGTATTACTTCATTGATTGGCAGTTTGAGATCACTCATATGGTATAAATAGGAATCATTAATGATACAAGTGGTAATCATACATATATTACCAATTTGGTATTTTCTGAACGAAGCCTGGATACTTCAGTTTATTGGTCCAAGCCAACCATAGATTATTCTAATTTAGAATATTTATCCCCAAAACGGAATTAATTGATCTAATTGCACTTCACGCTCCAAATTATTGATTTGATGGTTCAATCAATCTTTCTTGGGCGAAAGAGAGGATATCTCAATCGGGGGAGAGAACGGGGGAATCCCATATGACCCAATACGTCTGACAAGTCGCACTATACGTCAACCCAAACTGCACCTTCCTCTCCAGGATTCCGAAAAGGTACTTTTGGAACACCAATGGGCATTAAATTCAAGAAAAATAAGTACTATACTTCACTTTGATGCGGAGACGTAACAATGGTTTTATTGTCTTCATGATATTGCCGTTTATTGGATTCTATCCATAGAATGGAAGATTCATGTAGAAAGGCGCAATGAATAAATGAAAATTCTGACGAATGGATCGTTCGAATGATGAACAAGTATCTATGCATTCGCTCACAAAAAATGGTCCAATTCCACCATTGCGTATTGGTACTTATCGGGTATAGAATAGATCTGCTTCTCTTTGTTCCTACGAATGGAATCGTTCCATTATTACTATTACCAACGAAAGGGAATAAATATGAACCCTTGCTCCGAGATAATCTACTGAAAAGGTGAGGGCCGTAGCATAGTCTTTTCCAATGCGATAAAGTTACATAGTGTCATTTTTCTTTGATGAAGGGGTAGTTCCATGGGTTTGCCTTGGTATCGTGTTCATACCGTCGTATTGAATGATCCTGGTCGGTTGCTTTCTGTCCATATAATGCATACAGCTCTAGTTTCTGGTTGGGCCGGTTCGATGGCTCTATACGAATTAGCGGTTTTTGATCCCTCTGATCCCGTTCTTGATCCAATGTGGAGACAAGGTATGTTCGTTATACCCTTCATGACTCGTTTAGGAATAACCAATTCATGGGGTGGATGGAGTATCACCGGAGGAACTATAACGAATCCGGGTATTTGGAGTTACGAGGGTGTGGCCGGGGCACATATTGTGTTTTCTGGCCTGTGCTTCTTGGCAGCTATCTGGCATTGGGTGTACTGGGACCTAGAAATATTCTGTGATGAACGTACGGGAAAACCCTCTTTGGATTTGCCCAAGATCTTTGGAATTCATTTATTTCTCTCAGGGGTGGCTTGCTTTGGGTTTGGCGCATTTCATGTAACAGGCTTGTATGGTCCTGGAATATGGGTGTCTGATCCTTATGGACTAACCGGAAAAGTGCAATCTGTAAATCCAGCGTGGGGCGCGGAAGGTTTTGATCCTTTTGTTCCGGGAGGAATAGCTTCTCATCATATTGCAGCGGGGACTTTGGGTATATTAGCAGGTCTATTCCATCTTAGTGTCCGCCCACCCCAACGTCTATACAAAGGATTACGTATGGGCAATATTGAAACTGTCCTCTCCAGTAGTATAGCTGCTGTGTTTTTTGCGGCTTTCGTTGTTGCTGGAACTATGTGGTACGGTTCAGCAACGACTCCGATCGAATTATTTGGTCCCACTCGTTATCAGTGGGATCAGGGATACTTCCAGCAAGAAATATATCGAAGAGTTGGTACCGGGCTAGCCGAAAATCTGAGCTTATCAGAAGCTTGGTCTAAAATTCCCGATAAACTAGCTTTTTATGATTACATCGGTAATAATCCGGCGAAGGGAGGATTATTCAGAGCGGGCTCAATGGACAACGGAGATGGAATAGCTGTTGGATGGTTAGGACACCCCATCTTTCGAGATAAAGATGGGCATGAGCTTTTTGTACGACGTATGCCCACTTTTTTTGAAACATTTCCAGTGGTTTTGGTAGATGGAGACGGAATTGTGAGAGCCGATGTTCCTTTTAGAAGGGCGGAATCCAAGTATAGTGTCGAACAAGTAGGTGTAACTGTTGAGTTCTATGGTGGCGAACTCAATGGAGTCAGTTATGGCGATCCGGCTACTGTGAAAAAATATGCTAGACGTGCCCAATTGGGTGAAATTTTTGAATTAGATCGTGCTACTTTGAAATCCGATGGTGTTTTTCGTAGCAGTCCAAGAGGTTGGTTCACTTTTGGACATGCTTCGTTTGCTTTGCTCTTCTTTTTCGGACACATTTGGCACGGCGCTAGAACCTTGTTCAGAGATGTTTTTGCCGGTATTGACCCAGATTTGGATGCTCAAGTGGAATTTGGAGCATTCCAAAAACTTGGAGATCCAACTACAAGGAGACAAGTAGTCTGATACAACATTGCTCTGTTATGTTTCGCCTCTATTTTTTTGATTGGTATTGGTATAGGGTTAGGTTACCGGAAAAATATTGATTCGAATCAACGCCTTTTCTTTGACTCTTGCCCCTTTTTTTTTTCTCCCAAATGAACAGGTGTGGAAGCTATAATTGTAAACCACGATCGAATCTATGGAAGCATTGGTTTATACATTCCTGTTAGTCTCGACTCTAGGGATAATTTTTTTCGCCATCTTTTTTCGAGAACCGCCTAAGGTTCCGAATAAAAAGATGAAATGATTTTTCATTATCTCAATTGAAATAATGAACCCCCCATATTGATATTGGGAGGTTCATTATTTCAACTAGTCCCCGTGTTCTTCGAATGGATCTCTTAGTTGTTGAGAGGGTTGCCCAAAAGCGGTATATAAGGCGTACCCAGTAAAGCTTACAAGTGAACCAGATATGGAGATGGCGACTAGGGTTGCTGTTTCCATTATTAGGTAATTTCAAGACCACGATGGATCTACGATAAGATCGTTTATTTACAATGGAATGGTATACAAAGTCAACAGATCTCACAACCAATGCAATAGGATTTATGGCTACACAAACCATTGAGGGTAGTTCCAGCAGATCTGGGCCAAGACGAACAATTGTAGGGGATTTATTAAAACCATTGAATTCAGAATATGGTAAAGTAGCTCCTGGATGGGGAACTACTCCCTTTATGGGTGTCGCAATGGCTCTATTTGCGATATTCCTATCTATTATTTTGGAGATTTATAATTCTTCCGTTTTACTGGATGGAATTTCAGTAAGTTAGGTCCAGAAGAACCATCAAGTCCTAGCTTTTCAATCAAAAATGAATCACTTAGGATTTGATTCGCCTTTCTAGGTTTTTCTGGTAGTTCGACCGTGGAATTATTTTGTTTCGGTATTTCCGGAATATGAGTGTGTGACTTGTGATAAGTGATCCTATTGATAGTACAGAGAATGGGCCTGTCATCTCGATAGAGATGGTTCTACCTCGTCGGATATTCATTCGAGTATCTGCAGCACGGATTCTATGGAATAGAATAGATTAAGAAATATTTGAACTATGATTCATACCTACTATTCAGACCTCGCGACCGGACTCCAAAAAATTTGCAAAGAGGTATTTCATAAATCGAACAATTGTTTCTCTGGATTTTTAGTCATTACACCCTTTCATTAAACATTAAATAAATGATGATCAAACGGTTTTTACTCAGAGAACCTTTGGCTTTGATTGGGGCTTTGTTGAATCATCGTGGTTCTAGTATGAATCTGAGGTTTCAATCGATTTATAAGGTTTCAACAAGAGAATTCCTATCAATTCAATAGTCAATCTGCATTACGCACAAACAAAAACAAGAAATAGGGTATAGGGTAAGAGAACATTCAAGAGGCCTGTAACGATCGACATAAAGATGAATGAGCCAACTTGATATTGTGGCATTATCATCACAAAAAAGAGATTCCGGCTTTTAGTTCTTTCGTATCCTCAGGGAAGATTGAATCAAGTGGCTAAAAAGTTTCAAACCAAACTTTCTATTCCATATCCGTTGGAACCAGTATTTGGGTGTTTCCGCTTGAGCCGTACGAGATGAAATTCTCATATACGGTTCTCCGAGGGGGGAGTATCCTTGGTTTACCTATCTCAATAAAGTATATGATTGGTTCGAGGAGCGTCTCGAGATTCAGGCGATTGCAGATGATATAACTAGTAAATATGTTCCTCCTCATGTCAACATATTTCATTGTCTAGGAGGGATCACACTTACTTGTTTTTTAGTACAAGTAGCTACGGGTTTTGCTATGACTTTTTACTATCGTCCGACCGTTACAGAGGCTTTTGCCTCTGTTCAATACATAATGACTGAAGCCAACTTTGGTTGGTTAATCCGATCAGTTCATCGATGGTCAGCAAGTATGATGGTCCTAATGATGATCCTGCACGTATTTCGCGTTTATCTCACAGGTGGATTTAAGAAACCTCGCGAGTTGACTTGGGTTACGGGTGTGGTTCTAGCTGTATTGACTGCATCTTTTGGCGTAACTGGTTATTCCTTACCTCGGGACCAAATTGGTTATTGGGCAGTCAAAATCGTGACCGGCGTACCTGAGGCTATCCCTGTCATAGGATCGCCTTTGGTAGAGTTATTACGCGGAAGTGCTAGTGTGGGTCAATCCACTTTGACCCGTTTTTATAGTTTACACACTTTTGTATTACCTCTTCTTACTGCCGTATTTATGTCAATGCACTTTCCAATGATACGTAAACAGGGTATTTCAGGTCCTTTATAGAATAGATCATATATCATTTTGGGTAGGAACAATAGTATTTCATTGCTACAAATATGTATTATTGAAAATAATAAGACATGTTATTTGGATATTTCCCTTCAACTCCGAAGTATTTTTTATTTGATACGAATAGTTGAAGTGAATTCTCGGAAGAGAGATGGATTATGGGAGTGTGTGACTTGAACTATTGATTGGGCCATGCAGATATATGATTTTATCCGCCACATTGGAATTCACAACCAAATGTGTCTCTGTTCCAACCAC